ATGCCTACTGTACCCTCTCCAAATTCTACCAATTCCCCCGCCATTACTTCATCAAGACCATGAATACGAGCAATGCCATCGCCTACTTGAAGTACGGTGCCGGTATTTACAATCTTTACTTCTCTATTATATTCCTGAATACGTTGACGAATAATATTACTAATTTCGTCGGCTCGAATGGTTACCATGAGTATTTCTTAATTCTTTTTTTGAAAAAAAAAAAAAAAAAAAATAATGCCTACAGTAACAGTAGAAGGACTAATCGGTTATTTCGTTCATCGCTCCCAACATGTCAATATTGGCACTGATGGTACGTAAATGTAACTCGTTGTCCAAACAAGTATTCAAAGTTCCTAGAGCGCCTTGTAAGGCTTGTTGGAAAACCCGTTGTCGGACTTGATTAATTGCCCTTTGTTGTTCAAAATGAATAGTTTCGTTTTTAGAATTTTCTTCTTCTTCCAAAGTCTTATAAGTTGAATTAATCAAAATCAGCCTTTCTCGTTCTATCTCAGAGTATCCATTCACTCGATACTGATCTGCTTCCATTTTCACTTTCTGTAAACGAGCCCGGGCTTTTTCCAGCTGTTCAATGGCCCCGCCACGCAGTTCTTCTGAATTTCGAATCGCATTCAGGATCCTCTGTTTTCGATTATCTAATAAATCACTTAATGAAAGTAGATTCTCTTTCCATTCATTTCAAAACTTCCATAATCCCTTCCCGAACCAAACATGAATCTTTCGATTCATTTGGCTCTCACGCCCAATTCCTTCAATTACTTATGGTAAATTCCCAGATGTTTTGTTGAATATCATGAGCCTATCCTCTACTCTCTCTCTTCCTATGCAAAAAAATATCGAAATGAATCACTAATCAACGACCAAAATATTCGGAGGACTCTTCTGACCAAACAAAAATATGTAATTGTCAGCAAGGTTGTTTCGTTTTTTTTTTTAATCCAAAAAGTGTTTCTTACTTTCTTTATACACAATACGTAGGTCGTCGATTCAGCAGTAGATAAAAATGGGATGAAATACCCATTCTTACAATAAGTGGTTCAAATCATTTTATCGATATGGGTGTTCGATATCGATAAAATATTCATTTTAAAACCATCTCTATATTATATATTAACAGAGTGGTAGAAAGAGTACCGTGCTGCGTCTGAACTTCAAACGATTTAGCTTTAACCATGTTAATGGTCCCACATTATTGGTCAAGAGAGAATCAAAGTAGATTTACCAATGAATCACGAAATGCTATGGTTCTTACATATGATTTTTGAATTTATTCAAAAGTCATTCGCGGGATCATGCACCTTTCTTTCCTAGTTATAAGGGAAAAATTCAAAGTACAGCTGGTTGGATCCAGCCTATTCTTGAAATAAACAACTCGCACACACCCCCTTTCCAAAAAAGATCAATACCCCAAGCACTACGCTTAGATTTATTGGATTTGTTGCAAAAATATCGGTATTAAATCCGAAACTCCCGGCGGATGGCCAGTGTCCCAAAGAAACGAAGGAATCGGTTACATTTTTCATAGGATCTCCTCTTATAGATAGACTAAAAAATAGAACAGAGTTATTTTTGTACTTTTTGTATCACCTCGCCCCCTTTTCTTTTTTATTTATAGAGATTTTACTTTTTCGATTTCTAAATCGAGTCAAAAATGGATTCTCTTTAGAAATGGCGAATTATCCCCTTGTTGCAACCCTTCCTAAAACTAAAAAGGAGGTTTCCTTTGAATGACGAACGGGAAGGATGAAAGCGAGTCGGTATGCTAATTCCTCATCTGCAAATCAGCCTTCCCGTAGGTTATTTTCTCAACGAAAAAGTCATTGTAGGAATGAAATATGGGTATAATGCTAAAAAGCAAATGACAAGTCCGAGGCAATAAAATAGGAAAAGTTTGTATTTTTCATATTTTCACAATTAAACAAAAGGGTTCGCAAATAAAAGTGCTAGTGCTACAACCAAGCCATAAATTGTTAAAGCTTCCATAAAAGCTAGACTAAGCAATAAAGTACCTCGTATTTTTCCCTCTGCCTCGGGCTGTCTCGCGATACCTTCTACAGCTTGGCCCGCAGCAGTGCCTTGGCCAACTCCAGGTCCAATAGAAGCAAGCCCTACAGCCAATCCAGCAGCAATAACAGAAGCGGCAGAAATCGTTGGATTCATGATAATAAGTTCCTCGTATAAAAAAATAGAAATAAATAGTTAATGATACAATCAATGAATTCTGCCTTAATTATTCCATCGCTACAAAGTCATCTAGTCAAAGTAACTACAAACTTCGAATTGAAGTAATATAATATTATTATTAACCCATCAAAACGACTTCAAATAGAGCCCTTTTAGTTTCTATCAACAAAGTCTTTGTGAATGGAATCTATACGAGTTTCGTTCATCCATTTCTTTTTTCTAAACCACTCTTTAAATTCTTCGATCTTTTTCTTGATTTCATCCGTTTATTCATTCAACTCACAGTCACCGACGAGAC